GAAATATAAATAATTTTTAACAAAATCAACTCATTCTGTCTCCTTACGTTCTCACTCCAAAGACAAGGAAGATAGATCTTTTTCTATTTAATGCCAATTGGTGTTCCAAAAGTACCTTTTAAACTTCCTGAAGATGATGAGGCATCTTGGGTTGATTTATACAATCGACTTTTTCAAGAAAGATTACTTTTTTTAGGTCAAGAGGTCAACAGTGAAATATCAAATCAACTTGTTGGTCTAATGGTATATCTCAGTTTAGAGGACAAGAACAAAGATTTGTATTTGTTTATAAATTCTCCGGGCGGAGAGGTAATATCTGGAATGGCTATATTTGATATTATGCAACTTGTAGAAGCAGAAGTACATACAGTATGCGTAGGATTAGCCGCTTCAATGGGATCTCTTCTTTTGGTCGGAGGAGAATTTACCAAACGTCTAGCATTCCCTCACGCTTGGCGCGAATGATTCTTATTTTCTTAATTTTTAGAAAAGAAAAAAAAACTATGCCTAAACCAATATTAAGTAAAAAAAGCATGGCACTTCGAGTTCGATATGCAAAAATAATTTTTTTTTTCAAAACCATTAGATTATATATCGAAAGAGTCGTATGAAAAAGGGGTATTTACGATTTTATATAATTATAATACTCTATTTTAGTGTCACAATTCTTTTTTGTTTTCATTTTTCATAGCAGAGACATTTAACAACAACATTAATTATTTTAATTATTTTAATTGAATTTCAAAACAAAAAAGAAACTTTTGGATTGCTGAATAAAAAACTACACTAAATAAGAGAGCAACGGAATCATCATATTCTTTAAAAAATATTCTCAAACAAAAAAGAAAGGTGATTATTATATTTTGGATTAGTTACTGATTTGGGTCTGATAGACCCGGTATATTTTATATATATATATTTTATATTTCTGCAATGGAAGGTAGATTTCATATTTATAGTAGAGCCGAGCCGTATGCTATATAAAAAAGATGCCTGTACGGCTTTAAATTGAATTTCTTTTTTATATGCCCTACCTCCTAATCCAAGATTAGGAAAAACTCCTATTCTGTTAGACTCTCAGCTCAGGGTAATGATCCATCAACCTGCTACTTCTTTGTATGAGGGACAAGCAGGAGAATGTATGCTGGAAGCGAATGAATTACTGAAAATGCGAAAAACTATGACAAATATTTATGCACAAAGAACAGGCAAAGCTTCCTGGCAGATATACAAAGACATGGAAAGGGATCTTTATATGTCAGCAGAAGAAGCTCAAGCCCACGGAATTGTTGATACGGTCGCAGATTAAAAAAAAAAACAAAGTAAAGAAAGTCAATCATTTTATACGAATAAAATTATATGATAGCAACGTTTGTTACGCCCCCGCCCCCTCCGCCTTCTCTATTGGGTTTGCTTTTGAAGCTTTTGAAGTTTTTTAAGCGATTAATTACTGAAGTAGAGTTTTTTCTTGAGCAATTAATTACTGAAGTAGAGTTTTTTTTGAATAATGATAATACTGATAATACTGATAATACTGAATAAAGAAAATAATTGTATAAAAAAAAATATTGTTTTTCTTACTTATTTATCAATTACTTATTTATCAATAATATCAATAAGTTAGTGTTACTACTTTATCAATAAAAATCAATAAAAAGTATAGTAGTATAGTAATTATACTACTATACTTTTTATCTTTACTTAAAAGCAGTATTCATGAATAATAAAGGATTACTCAAATAACCCTTTCCAAAAAAGTATTACTCAAAAGTATTATCCCCCAACCATTTGCATTCTAAACAAAGCATTATATACTCAAAAGGAGTACTCATGAGTAAGAAATTAAAAAGTATTCCTGAAAGGTATTACCCATAAATACAGGATTTGCTATTTTAGCTTTTTAATTGTCTTTTAGTTGTTCTTTACTTTAATTGTCTTACCAACCGGATTTTTTAGATTCTAAAACATTCATAATTATCCGGTTAGGATTGATCTAAACCAGCTCATTATATATATATGACTCACCATGCCAACTATAAAACAACTTATTAGAAACACAAGACAGCCAATCCGAAATGTAACAAAATCTCCCGCTCTTCGGGGATGCCCTCAGCGCCGAGGAACATGTACTAGGGTGTATGTGCGACTCGTTTAGATCATAGACTAAAATATAAAAATCGAGTCTATTAATATTAATAAGAATTATATATATAATTCTATTGTGTATAAAATTTATGGTTTCGATTGGTGCAAACCGAATCACCTTAATTTATAATTTTATAATTTAAGATGAAAAATACTTTCCCATTGGTAACAAATAGTTATCCATTAAGCGGGAAAAATCCAATTTTAAATAAAAAATTATGCCCTAAATTTTGCAATAACGGACTAAGAGGGTCAACTACCCAGCTAATCTTCATACTTAAATACCGTTACTGTATAGCTAGATTTTGTTGTGAAAGACCTATTACTAGATATTTCATGGGTAGAGCCCATAAGTGTGAACTGTACAAGTTCACAATAACATTGATTGAATGAGGATTCAATAAAAGAAGGGGCTCCGGTGTATAGAGAGGACCTCACCGTTTAACAAGTAATCATAGAAACGATGGAACCCACCATTTCTTTGTCTATTTCTATTAAATTAACTATGCTTTTTTGAATACCTAGTATCAATAGAATTTCTTATTAAGAGGTTAAATACTTAGAAAAAAATAAAAAAATCGTGGTTGGGAAGGTTATAGCAGCAAAAGCCATTGGAATTTTTATTTTATACATTGGAAGAATCCATTTTGTTATTAATAGACTAGGAAGGATAAAAGAATAACTGAAAGAAAAAAATAAAATAGTTATTCATCAAAGTCTCATTTATTCAATGACCAAAGTTAAACGAGGATCTATCGCTCGAAAACGGAGGACAAAAATTCGTTTATTTACATCAAGCTTTCGCGGAGCTCATTCAAAACTTACTCGAACTATTTCGCAACAGAAAATAAAAGCTTTGGTTTCGGCTCATCGGGATAGAGATAGGAAAAAAAGGGATTTTCGCAGTTTGTGGATCAGTCGAATAAACGCAATAATTGCCCAAAATAAAAACAACGTATACTGTATTTATAGTAAATTAATGTATAATCTGTACAAGAGTCAATTGCTTCTTAATCGTAAAATAGTTGCACAAATAGCTATATTAAAAGGGAATTGTCTTTTTATGATTGCCAACGAGATCATAAAAAAATAAAAATTCCCCGGAGACTCAACTCCGGGAAGGTGGTAGAATAAAAGAGATTTGTATGATAAAATAGAATTCATATGATAAAGTTATCAAAATAAATAAACAACCACGCTCAAAAAAATTATTCTTCTTCACCTATTATCTTTTTTCTTACAACGCAACATCCTCAATAGGATTGTCGTATTTTTCGAAAAAAAAAAATAAATATCAATCCGCATTGAATTTGAGTTTCGATTCAAAATAAAATTTACTTGAAGAGTAACTCTATTTTTTGTTTTTTTTTAGAACAGTAGTAGGAGTTCTAGTGATCGACTCGCTTTTTTCATATTTTTTTTTTTCATTATTAACAAAAGGTGACCAATTAACAAAAGGTAACAAAGATAAAATACGAGCTTGTTTTATAGCAATCGTAATTAATCGTTGTTGTTTTAAGGTTGATCTATTCACGCGTCTAGATAATATTTTTCCTTGTTGACTAATAAGTCGATAAAGTAAACTCATGTTTTTATAATCAATTCGATCCCCCGATTGGATCGGGGACAAACTCCTACGAAAAGATTGCTTAGATTTAAGAAAGAGTCGCTTAGATTTATCCATGGTTTGTTTATTCCTATACCGAAAATCCCATTTCTTATAAAAAAAGGATTTGTTTTATTTATATTCTTATTTTTTTTTTTAATATATCTTATTTTTTTTTTAATATATATTTATATTTATATTTGTTATATAAGGAAATATATGCTATTTATAGATTGTTATATATATAATTTATAGAATCTAATTTATAGAATTTACCTCCTAAGGGTGACACACAAACAATCCATTTTCTCTATTTCTTTATCTCGACGTGAATCGTATGTTTGCAACAAAAGGGACAGAATTTTCTCAATTCCAATCGACTAGGTGTATTGTGTCGATTCTTTTGAGTAATATATCTAGAAATACCCCTAGATTCCTTATTAACACTCTTTTTATCACAACTGCTACATTCCAAAATAACAGTTATTCGTATATCTTTACCCTTGGCCATGAACCTCCTTTGGTTTTTTTTGATTCACTTAACTCTTCTATTTTAAGATTCGAAGCGAAGAAGAAAAAAGGAACGAAAAAAGTATAAGTTGATAATTCAAAATCAAATTATGAAAGATTTTGTTCCAATTAATTTTATATAGTACAGTAATAATTCAGTAATACAATGATTTAGAACTATATTTCAAATCACAGTACAGTATTTCATTTTTCATTTAAATATCTTATATGATATTATTGACCTGCCCAAGTATTCTATTACAATTCCATTTATGGTCTCACTCTATTATTAAATTAATAGCAATGGAATTGAATTAATACTTCAATTCCATTGAAACCTGGGAAAAACTCCTAATTTCACTGAGGCCAAATCCACCTTTATTAAATTAATTTGCTCTTTTTTTTTTCGAACTTATTCTAGTCTAATTAGAAAAAAAAAAAAAAAACGAACGAAGAGGGATTTAATCACAGATATTTTATTGGATCTCTAATCTTTGTCACCCCTTGCCCTGCCGTGCCAATAACTAGAATCAAAAAAAGGGGAATGTCAATGCATCCGGGAATAAACGATTGATTTCTATCAAGAGACCTGCTAGAACCGCGAACCATAGAGTACTTGCCACTGGTGCCACAGAGAGATATGTTTTTAGATCTCGCATTTCAAATCCTCCTTCGTTTTTTTCTTGTAATTTGTAATACATAATAATACAGAATTACATATAGGAATATGATCAATAAT